GATATAGCTCTTTCCTTACCTTAGAAGGGTGGTTTTTCTTACTGTAGGAAGAGGTTTCCCTTACTGTACTTGTAGTGTAATAAGTCCTATAAGATTCTAGTATGTTCTTGCTTTTACTTTTAGGACTGTAATATGAGTGAGCGCTTCCCCTCCTGTAGTTGTGGATCGTGAAGTTATCTCTTCCCTTGGTAGTGCACTAATTGAACAACCTTATGTGGATAAGGCAGGTAGGAGCGCCCTTTCTCTTCTAGCTGTAATAGTAGTTAGCCTTCTTTCTTTTCTCTTTTTCCCTCATGTAGTCTAGCTACCTATTACTACATTCCCTTCCTTCCCTCTCTATGGGTAGCGAGTGCCTTCCTTCCTACCTCTCAACCAGCTTACATTGGTTATAAGGCATTCCTTACGGCTTAGCCATCTATTCTTTTCTTTTACCTTCTTTCTTACCTTGACCATAGGTGAGGTTTAAATATCCTTCCCTTGGCCTAGCAACAGGAACAACAAGAAATGATAGAATGAGAGATAGAATACATTCTGTTCTATCCTAACGTGCTCTAACCTTCAGGAAATGAAAAGACACTGGACCGATAGGTTCAGGAAATGAAAAGACTTACCTTATGGAAACATCTATGCTATGGAAATATGTCATGAAAGAACTACCCCTTAGGTTAGGAGCTCCTTATGGAAACAAGCGAAGCGATAGCGACTATAAGGATTAGGATTCTTACGTACCGTAGCGATATGGAAATAGAAACCATAAAGAAAGCCCTAGAAGCCCTTATTTCTTACCTTTAAGCCCTTAAAGCCATCAATAACAACACTATTAGTTAGAATAAGAAGGGAATAAGCCCTACCTACTCCTAAGGTCTTAATTGTTCCTAACCTAAGGGATTAGGATTCTTACCTTCCCTTCCTTTCCCCACTTCAGCTTGAGCCAACCTTTGATGATCCTAGTTCATCTTAGAAGATGCATGCACCAGAGAAAGTGCATTCACTTCAAAACGGGACCTTACCTTAGTAGTGGGCTTTCATCTTCGCTCCTCGCCCTTTCTCTTCTTTTCTAGCTTATACTCCCTTTCATGGGAATGGGCACCAGTCTAAGGCTATGCGATTCACTTTCTAAAAGCAAAAGCGCTTCGTATGCCTACTTTCTTACCTACTTGACGAAAAACATTCCAGCAGCCTAAACTTTCTTACTTTCTACCTCTGAAACCAAGTCTTCAATCCTGAGATGAGCTAAGAGGTCCTCCATTCTTTCCCTAAGTGAGTTAGCTTTCCCGGTCCTACATTCCTTCCTCAACTCCAGCGATTTCATACCTTCTTTCCGTCAGTTAAGGTCCCCGGTCAGTCTTTCTGCGCCTTTCCTGGGTCTGTATCGAAGTTAGTCTGCAAAGATGAACTCTTTCCCCCGAGCTTGCGAGTGAAAGGTCTTTGTACGAGACTGATCCAAGCTTTTTACCCCTAAAGCCTAAAGGTAGGGAAAGCCAGAGCCGCAAAGACCGATACGGATAAAGGGGGTAGTAAGAGAAAGCATGAACTTCATTTCCGCTGACGCTATCTCAAAGCAGCAAAGAGCAGTCGGATAAGAAGAAGCACTTTGTAGATAGATTGATAGTACGATCGAGTCCTCTAATTCAATAATAAATACTATCTCATTTTCTATATATCATGCAGACGATAAGACGCAAAGACGATATTATAGTCTGAACAACTCGTCTGATTCAATGAAATGAATTCCTGTATTCAAGAAAGCAAGCTTTGGAACTGATATCCCGCTTTCTTTATTGTTTATTGTTGGGGCTTATATTCCGCATTAAGATATTAAGCATTGGGACTGATATTCCGCATAATGCATAAGATTGGGACTGATATTCCGCAACAGCAGGCCTCCTCCTACTAGCAACTGGAGGGGTTACCAGGGCATTTTACTTGTTATATATAAGCTGGCGGAGTTCGCGGGGGTATCTCTTTGTCGGTATAGAAGGCGTTAAGGCAGAAGTCAATCTACATACAGGGCTAGTTCTCGTTACAGGGTGGATGATAGTCATAAGGGCGGGCAGGGAAGACAACTCCCGTATGGAGCAGCTAGAAGGGCGGTTAAGGGATCCAGCTTAGTGACTTCAACAAACTCAATCCCATGGGCAGAGGCGGACTGCCCTACTGACTTTAGGATTGAAAACCTATTCTCCACAAACAAATATCTTTCGTGCAAAATGGGAAGCTACTCTTTATATTGACCTCCGGCCTCGGGTTTCTGCTTAATTCAAGTAAGGACAAGTCCCCAACGTACTGCCGGGCGATGCGATTCCTATTATCCTAATCTTATGCAGCTGGAAGGCAGGTAAGGCGATTGTTCCTTTTTGTTTGGGCGTCCGTGCGACGAATCTTTGAACTTTGACAACAGGGGTTGACCGTATTCCACATCAGAGTCTGATTGGATTGGAATGGAACCTAAGAGCTGGTTCCAGACGGAGGACTCTAGACTAGAGGCATTATTCAGGGGGCGAGCTGCCTATTGATCTTTCCTCCCAAGCCAATAAATCTGTTCATGACAGCCATTACACCTACTTTATCAATCTATTGGGCCTCCCCCATTTTGAATTGGTGGCATCGAAAGTCCTGACAAAAGAGAACGAGCAGAAAAAGGGGCAAAAGACCTCCTCGCCAATCGCTTCGACAAAACAAACCAAGGTTCGAAGTCAGGGATTGGAAGCAGTTCGCGAGGTTCGACATCTCTTTGCATTCAAAACAGCTCATCTTATGGAAAACATACTATTTTCTTAAGATAGTCTGCTGCACCTAGTATGATAGTAAGGTTTCCAGTATGAAAGCGGTAAAAAACATACTATGTTACGTACAAAACAGATCATTTTCGAAAGAGAGTATGGTGCACTACTATGATACCTGGACAGGGAAGAAGCGGTTGGACTGACTCCTCCCTTGAGACGGAATCCTTGCTTTCGACGGACTCACGCCTGAACCTTTTGCACTCGATTCGTACCATTTGCAAAATCGAGGGTGGCTGAGGATTGATTGAGAGCAAGCTAGTCGAGATCCTCAATTAGGTTCAGATCATGATAGCGCTTCAATCGAAAGATCTATGAAATGGCGTCTATATTGCGAAAATGGAGTTGGGGGCAGAGAGGGTCTCCCCCCTTATTGGCAGCAAAAACGTCGATTTCAGAGCCTATAACAGGTAAAGAACGAACATAAACAGCAGACGCGCATGCAAGCATCCTTGATGGAGGAGACCGACCTGCCCTGCCTCTCATAGCATCTTGCTTTCCTGGCTATCTCTGCCCATATTAATGATGATTGGAAGTCACTTTTGTTTCATTGAGCGGTGACAGGCTTTTGGAATGAGAAATCACCTGTTTCAGAGCTCGATGTGGCAACGGGCCTTTCCGAATAATGTATCGCAAGCAGTCCGTCCTCATTACTTTGATTTAGGGATTCGCCCTCCTTGCCCAATATTGTACACCGACCCTTTTATACCTCTTTCTATTTCCTGGCTACCACTGCCCAGATTCAAGATTGGTGGATTTACTAGACGTGACTTCTTGAATTCTGTCACACAAGTTGATTGTTGAGAAGCAAACTTCGCTTCCTCTCCGAATCAGCTGAAAACTGGTGCTGGTTCACTAGCGTCATCAGCTGGTTCTGCAACTTTCACTTCCAACCGGATACCCAGCAAGAGTCTATACCGCCTCTTCTTCCTCTGGAGCTGCAGTGGGATCAACAAGGGATTTCGATCTCGATGTGCTGCTAGTGATGGTGCCGATTCGGAAGCTACTGCTGTTGGTGGATTAACGGGGACTGGGGCTGGTTCACGGTTAACGGGATGGATAGAGATCAATCGATGAAAGGCTCTCTGCGATCAACTGGCTGCTATACAACATTTCTGATCCTGATAAAGTGCTTATTATTCTCAGCGGACTCGGGGAGGATTGTGACAGACTTTGCCATCTCACCTTGCTCGCTTCGCTTTCTGTTCAAGAATCGGTAGCGTAAGTCTCCAGGTTTCTAGGGAGTTCTTAGCTTTCACTGCGTTTGAAGGGAGTGTGTTTCTTGAGCTATCTCGGTTAACTCGCTGGAAAGTGAGTTAGTTAGTCTCTCTCTCAATCGTAGACTACTCTCATAACATAGTACGTCTAGAGTGGTTGGTCACACCCGGCTTCAAGCAACTTTTTGCAAAGAGTATTAAGGAAGTGCCCTATAAGCCTATCAGAATAGGCCAGTGTTGAGGTTGAGTTTTATCTGTCCCTTCTTACGCTTGACGTCTCATTCAGGCTAGTATGCCTCCTCCATAGGGTGAGGGATTACTCAGACTTCCAGGTTGCACGAGCTTACAGCTGCCTCCCGGGTAAGAGGTGCTGCTTAAGTGAGTTGAGATCATTGGGCCATGCATTGGCTTGCCTCGGTGATCCATTCACCATCTCCCTTCTTATAGATTCTTGGCTTACTAGAGATGAGGATATATTTATATAATATAGTAAGTCCCTTTGTCAACCACACGTGTCTATCTTCTCTTTCAGATCCTCATCATTCACAATTATCTGTCATCCGAGAAGGCTTTTTCTTTGCCTTCCATATTTTGCCAAGGGGACATGATATTACCTTGGGTAATACAATCAAAAGGTATGTTCCCACTATCCAAAGGATTTACTTGGACCATCACAGAGAGAGGATAGGATTTTTTTACTTTGGTGTGTGTGTGTGTGGTCGTTCGACATGCTTTTGGCTGCTCGACTACTAGTTGCTTGGCATGCTTTTGTCCACTTGGTGTGCTTCCGTATGCGCTTTTGGGGCATTTTGGTGCAGGACCCGGCGGTTTGATGATGATTTCGTTTTTGATGGACTATTGTATAAGGGCCAGCCAGTGCGTGTGCCCAAGGGACCGGGAAGCATTGACCACAGCCACAGAGAGGGAGGGAGGGAAGACTTACTCCCAAAAAGGATAGGGATCACCGGGGACTTCTACTCACTGGAGGAATTCCCAATCATAGATAGAGGAAAGGTTGAATGCTGCCCCCTTCCTCTGACCCCGAATCATTCTTTCAACCTTCGGCCAGGCGCCTAACTAACCTAACTAAGAGGAAGCTCCTGAAGCTAGCACTTCAGCTAGCATCTGACCGAAATCGGATTTACTTTTCGTGCCAGATTTGTTGAATGGCCTAGGAGTGAAGTTCAAGGGCTTGGCTTGAAGGCTCAGATTCCGTATCGGCAGTTTGTTCATCAAGCCTATTCTCGAGCCTATATCTACTCTCTTTTCTTTTAGAGGCGTACCTCTCCACGAGATCGAACACTTTACCAAGGATTGAATCCAAAGGCAAGAACTCGGTTGACATCTTGGGTGAAGGTTCAGTTGCACAAGGTCTATAAACCCCGTATTTTCAATTAAAAGCTCGATATTATAATTATTAAGATATATTATTTTAATTATATGAGTGATTGCGTTAAGTAGTTAAGTAATATACTATAGTTATAGTTATGGTAAAAACTAAGAATTCTACGGAACCTTCTTCTCTATCGAGTGGATCCAATGCCTTGTCTCTTTCCCCATCTATTTGATTCGAAGCTAACCATGCCCTTATAAGTACTGGCCGGCTGGCAGGCAATCTGACCCCGGCGAACTAGGACCATATAATCTCTTCCGAGCAGCAGCTCCGCCGAAGCAGGCGAATGACTCCCTTGACTCCACCTCTCGTTCCTCTCCTGTCCCAGCTAACGGGAACGAATCTCCATCTTCTTCCCTTTGTCTTCCTTCCGCTGCTAAGCGCATCCGAACAAGCAGATAGGAATCCCCAATAGGAGCATCTAACCCCTGACGGAACGGAACCTATAATGCCCACTTGAATCGGCCCGGGAACGAACTCCTTTGTTCAATCCCTTCCTCTCCTGGCTGCTAGCACCAACCAACTGGTAGAGGCACCGGCCCAACTCAACCTCCTATCGACTCTCCTGATCCTGATTCCACTGCCGCATCCCCATATCCAGTGCCTTCTTCCTATCCCAGACCCGGCCCGAGTAAGGGATCCCGAACTCTCCTGCCCGACTCTCAATCCCTCTTTCCAGCCCCAGCTGGCTAGCGAGGTTCCAATGAGGAGCCATCAAAGGCAAGCTCTCCCAGTCCCGTTCCTGTCCCATCATCCGAACCAAGACCATCCGAGGGGGAAGCGAGTGAGCCTCAACCTCCCCGGGCGGGAACCACTCATTCAATCCCTGGCTCGAACCTCCCACGAGGAACCAGGGAACCCCACTCCGAGCTCGGTTGAAAGAGATGGGGATTGGGATGCAGAGAGATGCCTTGTAGCAGGAGACAGAGATGCTGTTTACTCGCTTGAGAAAGCTAGAGATGGGGAAGAATTGATATGGGGATCCGAATGATGCTTTGTACCTGCCAGAGATCCAGTACCAGGGAACCTATGAGGTGGAGTTGGAACCGTAAGTGGTGGTTATGATGCCCTGGCCAGTGGATAACTATCTGCTTTTGAGATCGCGGATCATTTGATTGAGAACTGGCTCGCTGGTTCCTAGCTCGAGTCGGGAGGGGAGTAAGGAGAATCAGAGGAAATGTAATTGATCGCTTCGCCACCATTAGTTGGTTGCAGTTGGGGGACCGGGAGACGGAGAAAGAGACAAAGGAGATGGTTGCTCTTAGCTGGCTAGCACTGAAACAGGAATAGGAGGGGATGGAGGTTACCTGCCGAGGGGAAACAGGGCTCCAGTAGAGGCATCAGGGGATGGTTGATCAATAGATAGATGGCCACTTGGATCGTATGAAGGAATTGGTTCATTGGATTGGCCAGGAGAACTTCGAAGCTTATCGGGCCTCCTCTTGTAAGCTAGCTCCATCGATCGCTTCCGTTCGGAATAGATTAGTTGGGAATTGGATGCTCTGCAGTGAAGGGCCTAGCTGCTAAAGCAGTTGATCCACTCGATAGGGCGGGAAACGGATAGAGATGAAGATGCAGAGTCTGATGCCTCTCATCCCGGTGAAGAAGAGGTGGGAAGTTCGTTTGTTGAATCACTCGCTTCGTTTGGTTCCGCGTCTCCGCCCGGGGAAGGTCAATCGGGAGAGGGAGATGGAGTAGATGGTGGAGCTGGCCAAGCACTAGAGATTGATAGTTTGGTTCGAAGGAGTTCCCGGGATCACTTGCTTCACTTTCGTCCCTTCCACCGGATCCGTTCAAAGCTTTCCTCCGGGTCAAACGAACAAGCGACTCTCGTTCCAATGATTCACCCGGTACTCTCCACCAGTTGTGGATCCGAAGCCAGCCCACCTCATGTTCCCATCCATGGATCCAAGCCTTCAACTACTCATTCATCTGGCTACCGATCAAAGGGAAGGTTTAAATATCCTCCACCATCTTCTTTTCCTGATCTCTCTCCTGGATCCATTGAACCTTCTAGCTCATCACCTCCATCCCCGCGGGAACAAGCCGGGGGAAGCTGATGCCCTGATGCTATCAATGCTTTGGCATCTGCCCCGAACCTGGAGATTCAAAGGAACATCCGAAACTCTTTCCAGGTCTTCTGATCCAACTCCCGCCGGGCCTCTCCTGATTCCTCCCCTGCGATAAGTAATCATCTCCCGGGTTCTCTTCTCTGTTAGCCATCAAATCCAATCAATTCTTTCTTCTGCTTTCCTAGGGCAACGGAAGCTAAGAACCACCTATTTCTTCCTCTCCTGCTGCCAATGAACCTCCAGCCTCTTCTGCTCTTTCAAGTTCCAGTGCTGGCGGAAGAACCTCGCTCCTGTACTCGGATCTAAGTGATCTAGCATCGAGTGGATCTAATGAGGCAAGAGAAGCAGTCGAAGGCGACTCGATTCTTCAAACCATTAAGCGGGACAAAGACCCGGGCGGGCTCTAGTAGTGGAAACCATGAATCCAATTCCTCTATTGCTCTCCCATCCACCAACCTCTCTCCTCTTCCCAATCTCCAGCCAGCGCTGCTAAGCAACCTCGAACAGAACCATCTTTCTCTCTATCTCTCGGCTTGGAAATAGCTACCAAAGAAGGAATCTGATGCACCAGTGGGTTCTCGATCGAATGAAATAACGTATCTAAAGGCCCACCTAATGGATCCAACGAAGAGCCATCAACAGCGAAGGAACCTCCACCAAGCTCTCAACTAATCCATTCTCTGGGATCGACTCAACCAGATAAGCTTTCCTCTGCTGGTGAGCCCACTTTTCCAAGTCCATATCTTCCGGCATCACCATTCCCAATGCATTCTCTTCCAAAGCTATCCTTTGAAAGCTGGGAGACCCACTTGTTATGACGTATCTAATAGGCAGCCTGAACCCACGAATGTAGGTGCAGAACCATCAGCTTTCCTTCAACCTGTACCCAAGAGGCCCGTAAATACCTGGCCAATTGCTTCACTTCCAGTCCCTGGTAACCTCCTTTCTCCGGCAGCAACTACCCGACTAATGCTTTCGATGCCTCCCTCCATCTCCATTTCAATCTTTTGATTACGAACCTAGTGGCTAAGAACCAACGATCTCAGGCGAGCGAAGGGCAAACTCTCCTTCGGACCCTGTGCCTTCAGCCAATGCTGACTCAAACCGATAAGCTTCTGCTGAGCCCGAACCGTCGAATGGAAGTTCAAAGCAACCCTCTAGCCGAACCAGTGGGAGCTGACTCAACCAACTAACCGGGATCGCAAGGCATAGCAGCCGTTGATTCCGAACCAAGCTCAGAACAACCAGATGACTCCGGAGCGGGAGATGACCGTACTCTCGATCCAATGTCTTTCTCTCCTCCCCACCAAATGGATCCACTCCAAGGCATCTACCTGGAACACCTGACCCAATAGCAACTCCTTCGAGGAAGGTCATTTGCTCCCATTCCAGAGATTGCATCGGGTTGGAACAAATGAATAGAGTGCCTTCAGGCGTTCAATACCCGCCCCAGGAGCAGGAGATGGGGATTCAAGGGAATCAAGGTACTCGCCTTTGGCATCGGAATAGGGATTTCAATCATTGTTTCGCCTTCAGGGGAGCGGTTGGAATAGATGGACCAGAGATGGGAGATGAAGGAGTTGACTCGGTTGGCCCCCCTCCTTTCTTTTAGTCGGCTTGGTTCACCAAGGTCAGATGCTGCTTCTCCCGTTGATGGATAGGCATCGCATCCGATGAATTGCCTCCCGGGGTTCGGTAGTTCCTGCTTGGATGCTGCCTAGTACAGGGACGAGAGAAAGGGAATAAGCAGATTGCTTTGGATCGGCTGGAGGAGTTGAGAGCTCATTTGCTTCGCAACCTTTCATTGGAATATCACTCGATGCGCTTCTCCAGTTGCTGCTTCACCTGGGGGTTGATCCGCTGATGAGCTCTCATATCCCGTTCTTCGGGCATCGGACTCGCCCGGATCCATTAGTTGATGGTAGAAGGAGGAATCGCCGGCGCCTAGATGCTTGGCAGCGGAAGAGGGACATGGAAAAGCTTATGGTTATGCTTCGTAGCTCCCATTAGGGGAAGAAGGTCTTAGTTCTGCTCCTTCATTCCTTTGATCGCCAGCAGCCCAGCACTTTTTCTTGAGAAGGAGAAAGAGGTAGCTCAGGAGGGGATTCGAAGAGATGTTTTGTTCGGGGAAGATGGAACTTAGCTTCTTGAGTTCGATGGATCCGCTTCCCGGCACATCGGTTAGAACAGATTGCCAGTCGAAGGGTCGGGGCGGATGAAAGAGGAGAAATAGCCAGTTTCGGGTCCATGGATGGGAGCTGGAGAACAATAAAGAGAAGATTGCTTTGGAGCAGATCCATTGGGATAAAGATCTGGGTTTGCTGCCCTGGCATTGGGCACAAAAGAGGAGACGAGGATGGATGCTTATCAGCTGGAGTTGCCCTTTGTGCGGCTAGCCAGATGCATAAATAGGTGGGTTCAGGCAGCTTGAATCCATTAGGTGGCACGGGAACTGGGGAAGGAGAAGACGAGTCCAGGAGTTCAGGCCTACTGGCCAGCCAATTTATGCATGCTTTTGATGCCGCTAGCAGGTTAGCTCCTGTTGGGAACAGAACATGGAGATCCAGCCTTTCATTGCTTCCTTTGATCGGTGGCCAGAAGATGGATTAGTTGAGAGCTCAGATGGTGCCGGCCCAGATCAAGCTATTGGGTCAATTGTTTCCACACGAGATGGCTCGTTGCTGTCAGAAGGCCCGCTTCCACTGGCTGGGTTGGTGGCACCGAAAGGACTCATAGTTCTGCTTTCGGGCCTCGAAGGGCCAAGCATCTTTTAGTCAGCTGGAGATGGACCATTGATACCGATACCAGTGGTTCGGGATGAAGGCTTTAGATTGATTGGCTTACTCGCCTCTCATCCGGGAGATGGAATGGGATTGATAGCTGCGCCTGGGAAGGTTCATAGTTATGCTTCTCCAGCCCCTGATCGCCAGCAGAGCACCTAGAATGGGATTAGTTGGTCTCTCTCCGCCCGAGAATGGATATGGAGCAAAGGAATCGCCTTACGGGTTCCGAATCATTGAAATCCCCAAGTAAGGGTGAAGGCTCACTCGCTGTCAGCTGCTTGCTGGAAGCATCGGAATCAAAAGATTGAGAAGGAGGTGGAGGAGAGCTGCGATTCCTTTGGATCCGGAGATTGAGATGATGCCTAATGGCTCTAGTCAGCTGCTTCTTACCCTCCAGTTCCCCACCCCCCGAGTCCTTTTGATGGATGCTTTGTAGCTTACCTTCGAAAGATGTTCTATTGGGTCACCTCCTTCCATTGGGAGAGAGATCAGGAGAGCTGGGTTTGGTAGTTCCCGTTAGCTGGCAAGGATACGAATACAGGTAAAGGAATTGGTTTATTGGACTTTGAATGCTGCCTGGCAGCGGAGCGGATGGAAGAGAAAGAAAAGGAGGTGGAGCTGGGCCAGCAGAGGAACTTGAGAATGAGATGTTTGGTTCTTCTCCGGGGTCATTGGATAGGGTGAAAGGCTAGCTTCTGAATCACTGGTTCCTGGTTCAGATGCCGCTGCATCCGGTTCCGGTGCCATAGATGTTCCTAGTCCGGGCTCTGTGGATGGCAATAAGAGAAATCCTGGTTATTCGCGGCGTTAGGGAGGGGATGTAGGTGGGTCCTTTAACTCTTCGGATTTAGCCAATAGTGGATTCAGTCACCACAGATGAGACGGGCGATTTCTAAATGCTTTGGCCCAGTAAGCGCTATGGACTAACTTCCTTACAGGCAGAGTTAGCAAAGGTACAGACAGATCCGATCAGATATCTCTCTACAATCAGCCTAATAAGCCGAAGGCAGAAGAGATCGTGGATCTCCACAATCAACCCTTTCCTTTAAGGCCAACCCGGTCCCAAGTCACATCCCTGCGTACAAAGAGATACCGAATTAGCGAAGTTAGGAGATGAATCACAAGTTCCGGTCCGAGAAACCTGTAAACTTTAGTATTAACCATCCACCTTTTCAAATATAGTAAGTAAAGACGGAAAGCGAGCAAGCCTACCAATACTAAGTAAGTAATATGATTAATATTGATTATCAAAGCGGGCAAACCCATCTTTAGCTGCGGGTTCTTTTTCTTTGTTTGAACCAAGCCCATCCCTAGAGAGAAAACCTTCTCTCTCCTCTCCCCGTTCTCTTTGCTCTTCTGATGTAACGAATCATCCTCTTAGCCGCCTTGATGTGAGGCTGAAGTCAGCAAAGACTATGAAACTGAGAGTGTTGTATGGACTCTTGCAAGTTTAGCACAAGCAAGCGATTATCCCTCAAAGAGGGCACCAGGTATACCCTATAGTTAATTAACTACGAAACTCATCGCGCGCTAAGTTTGAAAAAGAGTTCATTCCCTTAATAGAAAGAGGCACAAGCCTCACACCGGGTTCTAGCCTCTTCACTCGTTTCTTAGAACACATCCAGGCGAGGGTTATGAGAGTGGGCCATCCATGAAGCCTTGAAGACGAGCGCTTTATGCGTTTGATTCTCTATATAAAAGGGATTCTCCCTCCCATACTCAAATCTTTGCTTTCTCCCCTTCTGATTAATCTAAGGGAATATGAATTCAAATCTATATATAAAAATAGATTCTTACTTCCCTTCAAGAGATGGGAGTGCTCCAAGAGAGCTGTCACGATAGGCTTACCACGCATCTCTTTCATACCAGCCGTTGAGAAGTGAGTTAGTGTCCTCAACATCTGTCCGACTAGGAAAGTAGAGACGATGAGTACCAAATGAGAAGGTCGTGCTACTCGGTGAATTCGGGTCAGCCAGCATCGATAGAAGGTAGTCCATATCGACTGTTGATACGTCCTATCCATATAGAAAGCTTACCCTCTTCCACACATTACCGGTGGATGCTCCAGCCGCTATCACTTTGGCTGCAGGAAGGGAATGGTTAAGTGAAACTCTCGACGTCTTGTTTGGTAAACGGGATGTTTACCCAGGCGCCGTAGTCTTGCCTAACCGTTCGGCCGGAGATGCCTTTGCAACTTCCTGGACGTTCATACTTTGTTCTGTAGTCTTTAAAGAACCATATAGTTTATATAA